CAAAAAGAAAAAAATTTCTAATCGATTAGGAACATAATAAAATGAACAGATCCGATGAAAATACAAAAAATTCGAAAATCTGGGATAAAGATAAAAAAAAGTCAAAATATTTATAGACTACCTTTTGTCTCTTATGTTATCCAGAATTCTATTTTATTCATCTTAAATTCTATTTTATTCATCTTAATCAAAAAAACTTCTTGTATCACAAAAAATGCAATGAACCCATTACTTGAATAAAACCAAATCTATGGGACAAAGAAAAAAAGGATCCATTTATCCACGATCAGATTATATTTATTTGATACACTGTTGTCAATATGAATGTGAATGTTGAGAAAAGAATACAACGGAAAAATAGAAAACAAATTAGAAAAAAAAAAAAAAAACAAAAAAAYYACTTGTGTTGGATTGGCACTACATAGATAATTGACATATTATATAACAATATATATATATATAACATATATACAAAAGGCTGTAGACGGAAGAAAAAATTAAAGAAGAAGTAGACTCGGGTTTAGTCACTCAATCAATATAAGGAAAATAGGAAAAAAAGTAAGTCAAATAAGAAAGTTTAACCCTTTGTTTTTTTTTTTCTAATTTGTTCATAGAACTCCAACCAAAACCCCGATTACCAATTAATAGTAATAGAATCAAATTAAGAACCAATTATTTTCTTTATTTTCTTGATTTATTCTATTCAAAAAAATGGAATTTTATCGTTATAAAAAGAAAATAAAATATGACATTCTATAATAATAAATTAAGTAGGATATGACTAGAACAGGAGGGGAGTGGGGAATAGCAGAGAAAAGATTATACAAAGTTCTCTACAAGTCCCATCTACACCTTCTTTTTTATCTATTTTTTTTATATAGATATTTCATTAAATTGAAATTACTGAAATTGAGTTTGGTGATTAAGGCGAAGTTCCATAAAAACCCCCGCTTTCTTTGAAATATCATGAACAGTTCCTGTAGGCTGAGCTCCTTTTTGCAGGAAATATAGAATAGCGGGAACATTTAAATAGGTTTGATTCTTTATCGGATCATAAAAACCCACTTTCCGAAGATCTCTTCCCTCTCGTCGAGAGCGAACATCAATTGCAACGATTCGATAAATGGCTCATTGGGATAGATGAACAATACCCCCCCCAGAAACGTATAAGAAGTTTTCTCCTCGTACGGCTCAAGAAAATTCGAAGTTAGAAATATGTATAGAATTAGTCCGTCAAATATATCCATAAAATCATCAAATCAATTAGACTATGATTTAAGGACTTTTTTCTTACTCTCCCTCCCCCGAAAAAAACTATTCGTATTTACAATTTGCACCCTCATAACTCAAGTTGGATAACTCTCAAATAACTCGTCGAAACCCTTTGAAACTGAAACATTTCATTTATTGAGCGGTCTCTAACCCCCTTTTTGTCTGTCTCTTTTAGAATATATTTCAATTTGCATTCTGATCTAGTTGTTGAGACGACAATCTAAAACGGTATTTCCTTGTTCCAGGATCCTTTATCTTTGCTCTGAATCATTGGGTTTAGACATTACTTCGATGATTTTTAATCATTTCAAAACGGCAGCAACATACCCTTTTTTAGGATTTCTTTCTCTCAAAGAATCATATGGCTGGTCGATTGCTGTGTAATACACTTTTGATTTGATCGAAAAAGTTTTATCATATCAATTCCTAAAATTTTGACTTTTGAGTTCAAAACTTGCTTGAATCGGCCCCTTTCGATTTATATATTATATGGAAAATCTATTTACGAAGTTATCCCAATTTATTGATTGATACTAACCCTAGATTCTTGCCTCCGAGAAACGAATCAATACTTTTTACTCGAGCTCCATCATGTACGATTTATATCACCCCCCCCCCAAAAAAAATGAGAGTCCTAGTGAAACAGAAGAAACAATGTCGAGTCAAGAGCACTTTCATTCCTATATAATTCCTGTATAATATAAAATGGTGGATGTAAGAATCCACAACGGATCGTGTCCTTCAAGTCGCACGTTGCTTTCTACCACATCGTTTTAAACGAAGTTTTACCATAACATTCCTTTAGATTGGAACCAGTATGTAATTGATTCAATTATGGAATCACGAATAGTCATTGGTTCAGCCGGTACATAATAATCTATACCTTTTATTTCTATATGAAATATGAATGGCTAGTTTCTGACGAAGTCTCAGAAAGAATTCAATTTAATATCATATACATAGATTTATTAATGAATATTTCAATTCCATTTTATTTATAGATTTTTTAAGTTAATATTTCAATTGAATTTTTTTTTTATTTATATTATAGAAATAAAAAACATAGAATAGAAAAAAATTATAAATAACACGAATAAAAAAAAAAAAAGAATTTCTTTTTTTAGTGAAATAGTGGATAAAGACTGATGTAAGGGGGGTTGTTATTTTTTCATACTGTTTGCTAAAACCAGAATCCCAAAAACAATAATATGGGACCCTCATATCTATCACATAGACTAAACAATTGTTACTGAACTAAATTATAGATATTCTATGGTATAACATTTAGGGATGACAAATAGATTCAATTCCCTCTGTGTGTTATTTGAATACGATTCAATTTGTGAAATTGATATGATTCAGAAAATCATTATAGTATTAAGAATAATAATCCAATTTTTCCAATATTATAAAGAATGTTTCATTTTATTTAATTTTAAAGGGGCAATCTTTTTCTGATATATATTATCATTGTATATATGAATATTATAGCGGGTCGGGTATGCTCTGGGACGGAAGGATTCGAACCTCCGAATAGCGGGACCAAAACCCGTTGCCTTACCACTTGGCCACGCCCCAAATCTATTCGACACTAATAAACACTAATATTGGTATTGGTTGTTCGTCAACTCCGGTCTAAAGATCTATAAAAAAGATTGTTGCTAGAATTTTGATATGTGTAAATATAGAATGAAACTGCATTTATTGATCATTACATATAATTCAATTAAGATATTGTATGAAAGTATGATTTATTCTATTCTCTTTTGATTTGAGAATTGAAGGGTTTTTGATTGGGCGAGTTCAAATCAAAGAAGGTTTTTGGGGTCTATCTTCATTTTATTTATTTATTTTCCCTTCTATCAATAACTCAATCAAAATAAATACAATTATCTTCAATAACAAAATGTTTGTTATGCTTAATATATTTAGTTTGATCTGTATCTGTCTTAATTCTGCCTTTTATTTAAGCAGTTTTTTCGTCGCAAAATTACCTGAGGCCTACGCCTTTTTGAATCCAATCGTAGATTTTATGCCAGTAATACCTTTGCTTTTTTTTCTCTTAGCTTTTGTTTGGCAAGCTGCTGTAAGTTTTCGATGAGATCTTTAATACTGTCCTAGACAAATTAATGATTGATTCGACAAAAAACAATTCTAACATAACACTTGATAAGATTAGATACGTCTTACAGTATGAACCCTCAATTCAAATATTGAAATTATTGTACAGCCACGATAAGTCTGAATCACCCCATTTCCTTATTCTGACCTTTTCTTTTTTCCGCCCTATTGGAGTTCCCCACAATGTCGAGTTTTGGGTATGAAAACAATTTTTGGTGTTAAAATCAAAATACAAAAAAATACAAACAAAATAGTAGGGTATGCGGTATAAAATAAAAATAGAGAATCTATTCTCTTTTTTCCTAAAAAAAATCTTGGAGATTGTATAATGCTTACGCTCAAACTATTTGTTTACACGGTAGTAATATTCTTTGTTTCTCTCTTCATCTTTGGATTCCTATCTAACGATCCGGGGCGTAATCCTGGACGTGAAGAATAAAAAAAAATAACAAAGTGTCGACGAAAACGGAAAGAGAGGGATTCGAACCCTCGGTACGAAAAACTCGTACAACGGATTAGCAATCCGACGCTTTAGTCCACTCAGCCATCTCTCCCCCAATCGAAAGGGGGTAATTACTATGTTACATTACAAAAAATAAGGCTTGAAAAAAGCCCGTCTTTATTATTTATATAATAGATTATTATCTATTTAATTCTTATTATATATATAATAAGAATTCTCTATTTCTTTTTTTATTGTAGTTATATATATTATTATAATAATATTTTTTTTATTCGAATTAGAATTCTATATTCTATATTATCCAGTTATTATTTATATAGAATATAGAATTCTAATATAGATATATAATAGATATAGACTAAAATTCCATAAAAGCATTTAAAAAGTTAAGGGCTTGAAGTAGATATCGCCAATCCAATCTACAATATTCCAATCTATATAAAACTAATAGAAATAAAGAAAATAGAATATGAATAGAATATAAATAATATAGATAAAAAAAAAAATAAAAAAAAAAAATAGAAAAGGAATATAGATTTGTTAATCTATTTAATATAGATTTATTTATTTAATGAAATTTATTGAATTACTATATTTCATTTCATTAATTTACTATATTACTAATTTACTATATATATTATAGTAAATTATATATTAAATAGATTAAATAGATTAACAAATCTATATAAAATATAAGTTTACTTAATATATTTATAGATATTTTAATTATCTCATTTATATTATATATCTAATATAAAAAAAATCTTTGATTTCGTACGAAAGGGCCTTTTATTTACACGGCTTGGCCGAGTCAGTACCTAGCCCGGCCGGGCCTCTTTTGTTCCAACGAATTGGAATTCATTTTTTTTTTTGACTTTGCTTTGAAAACAAATAAGAAGGACTATTTAGATTCCTATGATATAGAATCAAATGATATTAAATGATATAGAATAAAAAAAAAAGGTCATTTCCTATCTTGCTTAATTTCTTATCTTCTATTTAGAGAATTAGAGAATATTTACGCTACTGATATTTTACTGAAAAAAAAAAGTAAATCACAAAATATAGAAATATATTCTATATAATGTATAAATAGAAGATAAGAAAAAAGGGAACTGTGGATTCTTTCACAACACATTTTTGT